TCTAATTGAATGAGATTTCTTAAATAGATATTTTGTTTTTCTTGGATTAAACAAAAGAGAGTAATTACATGAGTTTCAAACTTTCATTTTGATTTAATTAATATATTAATTAATATAATAAGTTTTATCTTTTCTCCTACCTTCAGAAAAAAAGGCATGTCCACTGTTATTAGATATTCAAATTTTCTGAAAGGTAACTATCCCGCTTTCATATAAAAATTTATATAGAATCTTTGAAAAAGACTTTTTCATACTTCATAAAAAAGAAAAAGACTTACTGTCTTTAGGATCTGATGCTACACCGCTGCTCAATACCTTAGGGGATCCACTCTATTACATAAGTAAATTCCTAAGATTTATCTCATATTATGATATAAATAAACAGCTCTTGTTGTATCGGTCCAAAACCTTTCCAATTGATCTTTACGGTGCTTCCTCTATCAATTAAATCTTTTTTTATCCATAGAAAAGTATTTAGGCATATCTAGTCTTCATCGATCGATGAAGTTTATTTATTTGCTACAGCTGCTAAAAAATCGTTTTGGACGATGCTTATGTAGAAAGCCCTTTTTTTGTGTTTCTAGTATTTCATTGACTAGCTGTTCGTTCTTTTTTTCTATAGTGGAGATAGTCGCACGTAATGACAGATCACAGCCATATTATTAAAAGCTTGTGGTAAAAAGGGGTTTCGTTCTAATGCCCGAAAATAATATTCTAAAGCTTTGGTATGTTCCCCATTACTTGTGTGGATAAGGCCTATATTATAGAGTATATAACTTCGATCATAGGGGTCAATTTCTAGTCGCATAGCTTCATAATAATTCTGTAATGCTTCCGCATAATTTCCTTCAGATTGAGCCGACATCCGTTACGGTCGTCATTCGCTTTAACGAATTCTCCGTTTCAGAACCGTATGTGAGATTTTCATCTCATACGGCTCCTCCTTTAGGTGCATAATGAAAATAATATATGGAAAAATGTGATGTCATTATGAACTAAGCGGGGCTAATGTTTTTACAAGAAATCCCTAGCCAACCTTCTTGCAAAAGATCTTTTCTTACTACCAAGTGGGTTCATGCTAGATAAAAATAAAAAAGGAAACTCTAAAAATTTCTTTGTTCTCAACGCCCCTAAATTTCCAGGAATGAGTCACTTCAACAGTCTTCAATGGTTATACGGGTATCCAAAATACGAACGAGATGGATGTTTATTGTTCCAACCATTTTAATTAGTCCCAATCCCAAAGAAGAAGAAGAAAGAAAGGGAATCATTTTGAAGAAAGTTTTCGTGTTGTTGATTTCTCGGCGTAGTGCTTCTTCCCCTATGCCTCCTATTCGTATATTGTATTAGTGTAGTAGGATTGATCTGTAATACGGGAACCATAGGTAAAAACCTTTTGCTCAATACTATAATTCACAATTGAAGCATCTAAGGCTGCATTAATCGTGGATACATGACAGAAGGGATTGTTTTTTTTATATTATAAACTTCACCTTCAAAAGCGTAGATTTTTTTTTTCAATACTCGTTTTTCTTTCTATTCCAAATCGGCGAGAAATAAAAAAAATAATGATAATCAAATCGCACCATCTCTGTAATAAGTAAATGCCTCTTTTTCTCCGGAAGTTGTCGGAATGACTCGTAATAAGATATCGGCTACAATTGTAAAGGTTTTATCAATAAAATTTCCATTTATACGCGATCTTGGCATAGGTAGTCATCCATTCTCTAACTCTTTTGATTTCCTTTACCTTTTCTTTTGTGAGAAAATTTTCTCACAAACAAAGGAATTGTATAGTACGAACTAACATAAAAGCGGACTCATTAAAAAAAACCTTATATCTACTTCCAATTTTTCCGGTCAAAAAAGATATCTATTAACCATAATCTAAAAAACGATGAATAACTCGCTATTCACCCAGATACTCAGTCATAATCCTGATGTCGGAGAGATGGCCGAGTGGTTGAAGGCGTAACATTGGAACTGTTATGTAGACTTTTGTTTACCGAGGGTTCGAATCCCTCTCTTTCCCTACTTTCAACTAATTCACTAATCTTACGTGATTGACCACAATGTATCAAATCCAATAAAAAAGAATCGATATAAAATCTACCTTGTTTTGATTTTGAAATAGATTCTCTATTCCTAATTTCTTTCATATGGAAAATGCTAGGAAGAGCAAACAAGGGATCCAAATCTCCCTACCAACCTATGATACATGAATAGGAAAAAGATTCCTCGATAAAATCCCTTACCTTGTGCCTTTTTAATCAAAAAAGAGGGCAAAGGGGGGTTGTCCGAACTCTTGTTTTTAGTAATTTTTTTTACTTAAGTTAGGTTTATTTAAGTCTGTCGAGAGTAATATTCTACGACAAGCAATTCATTTATTTTCAAACCGACGCATTTCCTATCTATTATTTGATTAACTAACCCTTCATATTGGAATGTGTGAAGAGTCAGATGGTTTGGCAATTCCTCAGGGGCAGATGAATCAAGAAGATTTTGAACCAAAGTTCTAGAGTTTTGTTCATCCTTCACTGTAATAATATCTCGGGGTTTGCAGCGATAACTTGGTATATCAACTATACGACCATTAACTAAAATATGTCCGTGGTTAACTAATTGGCGCGCTTGAGGAATAGTCAAAGCCATACCCAATCGAAAAAGGATGTTATCCAAACGCATTTCAAGTAATTGTAGTAAAACTTGACCTGTTGACCCCTTGGCTTTTCCGGCGATACGCACATATTTAAGTAATTGGCGTTCTGTAAGACCATAATGAAAACGCAATTTTTGTTTTTCTTCTAAACGAATACGATATTGAGATTTTTTTACGGAGCGTGATTGGTTTCTAAGATCGCTTCCTGCCTTAGGCCTTTTACTAGTTAGTCCCGGTAAAGCCCCCAAACGGCGTATTTTTTTAAAACGAGGCCCTCGGTAACGTGACATAAAGACTCCTTTTTTTATTGAACTTCTACAAAACTAAATAAAATTAAAACTGAACTAAATGATAATGATAAATGACGTGAAATACACTCCAATAAACTATTGGAATACGGAATACAAAGAGTAAGAAGATATATTCTCTCAATATACAGATTTTTTTTATTGTATATACAATATATATAAATCAAATAAATCACAAAAATTTTCCTTTATTTTCTTGATTTATTTTGCAAAGATTGAACTCGTTTATACAATATATATATTCCTATATGGAAGTTTATATGACATAATATAAATGGAGTGGTAACTCTTGGAAAAAGGTGAAAGAAGTCTTTTCAATCTTCTTTGATTTTGAAAGTACATTAAAAATCATGTAAAAAAACGAAAAAATAGGGAAAAGCCGGCTATCGGAATCGAACCGATGACCATCGCATTACAAATGCGATGCTCTAACCTCTGAGCTAAGCGGGCTCAAATAAAATAGCGGATGCATACAAATTCACTAAACTACTAGATCATATCAATTAACTATTCTATATAATATAATATTTTTCCTTATCTATTTATAATTAATCATATTCTAGATATTCTAGAACAGAATATAGCTCAAATAAATAGTGACTATCATTAAATAAATAAAACATAACCTTAATTAATAGAATATAGCAGTATATTGACTTTATAATTTTGATTTCATTAGTTTCTAAATAAGAAAATCTTAATTAGATCAGAAATCTTTTTTTTTTTAGTTAAATTATATCTGATTTGAAATTCTTGTTTTTTTGTTCTAACCTCATACTATTATTATTATTTTATACTTTTTTTTTCTTTTTATTTTATTTCTATTCTTAGTATAGAATTATTAGAATTTCAAATCTACCAAGTAGACTTCTCATTTTTTTCCATTGCACATTGTACAATTCTAAGTTTCAATAATAATCATAAATTTCTTTTCATGAAAGGAAAAAAAAAAAAGAATCGACCGTTCGACTATTTCTTAAACTTTAAGACAAAGATGAGAAAAGGAAGAACATATATATGTTATGTAATATATAACCATATTGAATTGCAAATACAAAAATGATAGAATCTTTGTTGATTAGACTAAATCAATATGGATGAGGCTCAAAAAAATGAAAGAAGATAACAAAGACATAAAATAAGTATCTATAATGTAATGAATCCCAAGGTTTCGGCATAAGAAAAAATGGAAAGACATCATAATGAGATCCTAATAAAAAAGGGGATATGGCGGAATTGGTAGACGCTACGGACTTAATTGGATTGAGCCTTGGTATGGAAACCTACTAAGTGATAACTTTCAAATTCAGAGAAACCCTGGAATTAACAATGGGCAATCCTGAGCCAAATCCTGGTTTACGCGAACAAACCGGAATTTAGAAAGCGAGAAAAAAGGGATAGGTGCAGAGACTCAATGGAAGCTGTTCTAACAAATGGAGTTCACTACCGTATAAAGGAATCCTTCGATCGAAACTTCAAATCAAAAAGGATGAAGGAGAAAAACCTATATTGTCTAAATATAGGTAAGACAAAACGATTTCAAAAATGACGACCTGAATCTCGATTTCTATTTTTTTATAAACAAAATCGAAATGTTGTGAATCAATTCGAAGTTTCAGAAATAATATTCATTGATCAAATGATTCACTTCATAGTCTGATAGTTCCTTGGTGGAACTTATTAATCGGACGAGAATAAAGATAGAGTCCCATTTTACATGTCAATACTGACAACAATGAAATTTATAGTAAGATGAAAATCCGTTGACTTTTAAAATCGTGAGGGTTCAAGTCCCTCTATCCCCAAAAAGGTTGACACCTTACCTTTTTTTCGTTATTATAGAGTTGAATAATTTCGAATCTATATCATTTTTCCTTTTCAAACTTAGATAGTCTTCTTTTATTTAGAAGATCCAAGAAATTACCGGTCCAAAACTTTTTTAATTTACTACTTTTGAGTTTCTTTTCGTTGACATAGAACTAAGTCATATAGTAAAATGATACTGATACTTCAGTAGATGATCCTTCGGTAATGGTCGGCATAGCTTAATTGCGGGGGACTGAAAATCCTTATGTCAAATGATAATGATCCTTCAGTAGATGATAGCTCAGTAATGATGGCCATAGCTCAGTTGGTAGAGCAGAGGACTGAAAATCCTTGTGTCACCATTAGTCAAATGATAATGATCCTTCAGTAGATGATACTTCGGTAGATGATCCTTCAGTAGATGATAGCTCAGTAATGGTGGCCATAGCTCAGTTGGTAGAGCAGAGGACTGAAAATCCTTGTGTCACCATTAGTCAAATGATAATGATCCTTCAGTAGATGATACTTCGGTAGATGATCCTTCAGTAGATGATAGCTCAGTAATGGTGAACATAGCTTAGTTGCGGAGGACTTGAAATCCTCGTGTCACCATTCGTAAAATGAGGATGATATTTCGGTAATCGCCGGGATAGCTCAGTTGGTAGAGCAGAGGACTGAAAATCCTCGTGTCACCAGTTCAAATCTGGTTCTTGGCATAGAATTGATTAATTTTGATAAGTTTCTATTCTTCAAATTAAACGTATCTTTAGTAAAAAAAGTGCAATCATCCTTTATCCCCCCTCTTTTTTTGTTCATGTTGTGGATCCAGCCGTTCAAAAAGAATGTATAATACTTGATACATAATACATATTCGAAAGGAAAGGTTAAATGAATTCCGTTCGAAAGAATCAAACAAAACAAGTAAAAAAAGGTCTATATCTAGCCGAAATACCCCAAGATTCATTAGATACAATAGAAATAGAATTGTATCCCCCCTTCATTTAGTGCTTTCCGATCTTATTTATTCATTCCCAGTTATGTGACTAAAGTTGACTAAGTTATGTGCGCGATACAAAGTTCATAATGCAGAACTCTTTTTTTTTTAGTTCATCCTATTGGCTCGGCTTTTACGAAATAAAAAAGTATCTTTCAAATTGGAGATCAAGCTATCTATAATAATATGAACGAGACTTCAACTCTTCTGTTTGTTTGATCTAAAAAAGAATAGAATTCAAAATATTCCGTGAAGGTCTGTAGTTGTAGAAGCTAAGGCTCATTTTTTATCATTCAATAAGCATCTTGTATTTCATAAAAATTGGGGGCAATATAATCCTTACGTAAAGGCCACCCTATCCAACTTGCGGGCATTAGGATCCGTTTCAGTCGTGGATGGCTATCATAAGTGATTCCTAACATATCATAAGATTCCCGTTCTTGAAAATCCGTACTTTTCCAAACCCAGAAAACAGATGGAATTCTAGGATTACTCCTGTGAGTAAATACTTTTATGCAGACTTCTTCCGCTTGATTGACACCATATTCTATTCTCGTAAGATGATACACACTGGCTAAGAGGCCACCTGGTGCCACATCATAGGCACATTGCGAACGTAAATAATTGTAACCATATACATATAAAATTACAGCAATAGAATGCCAATCTTCGGGCTTTATTTGTAAAGTCTCTATTCCTTGGTAATCGAAGCCCAACGATCTATGAACCAGCCCGCGTTTGGCTAGCCAAACGGACAAAGTGCCCTGCATCTTTTTTATTTCCCCCACACCTTTTTTATATAAAATAAGTATTTCACATTTACCATTAGTTCTAATTTATGAAGATTTTTTTCTGATTCTCTAAAAGCCTCCCTAATTCACTAATTCGTGGGAAGATACTGGACTTTTGTATTTAAAAAATGTTTCAGTAGAGATCTCTGAAGTAGATGATGGTGGATAGAGTAATTCTTGATCATAATTTCCAGTATGCGGACTGCGTACAACAAAAAACTTGTGATTGGTAGTAAAACACCGATTACCCTGTTGAGGTCTAATTCGATCCTTATAGATTTCTCTAGCTATTTTCTTACGAAGCTTTGTTATAGCGTCTATAACAGCCTCTGGTTTAGGTGGACAACCCGGCAAATAGACATCTACAGGAATTAGCTTATCAACTCCTCGAACAGTACTATAAGAATCGGTACTGAACATCCCCCCTGTAATTGTACACGCTCCCATAGCAATAACATACTTTGGTTCAGGCATTTGTTCATATAATCTCACTAAAGAAGGAGCCATTTTCATTGTTACTGTACCTGCTGTTAAAATAAGGTCCGCCTGTCTAGGACTCGATCTTGGTACTAACCCATAACGATCAAAGTCAAATCGGGAGCCTATTAATGAGGCAAATTCAATGAAACAACAACTAGTACCATAAAGCAGCGGCCATAGGCTGGAAAGTCTTGACCAATTTGAAAGATCATTTAACGTAGTTGAAATAACTGAATTTTTTGTTGTTCGATCAAGTACGGGAAACTTAATGGAATTCATAATTGTTTCAATGGTTTTTTTTTACTTTTTTATTATTATTGTACAAGTATTCGGGAAACGAACTAAGACCATTCCAATGCTCCTTTTCGCCATGCATAAACTAAACCAAGAATTAGGATAAGCACGAAAATAAAAGCTTCTATAAAAGCAGATATCCCCAGTACATCGAAACTCATTGCCCAC